CCCCGAGACGAAAGCCCTGGACAGCTATCCTTGCCCGCGAGAAAGCGTTCTAATGAAAGCGTTCTAACGATAAGCTGAAAGTCCTTACTAAACTCTCAGGACAGAATGACAGACCGACCCTTCCCCTTCGCTACCGACGGTTTAGGCAAGCTGAAGGAAGTGGGTCAAATGCCATTTCTATAGTATAGGATTCAGTGTTCAAGGGCTCAGTAGGTAAGCAGAGTCGGTTTGTTAGCGCCTTCCGGAGTTTTATAGTCTTCTCTCCGTCCCGATTGCCGCTAGTCAGTAGCTCGCTTCCGGAGAAACTACATTCAACAGGAGAAACGAAACTTTGAATAGAAAATAGAAGGATCAGTGCCCGTAGCAGTCCTGGAGTTAGGTTATGATGGTCGTGATGAGCTCTACTAGAAAGAAAATCTCTTCTATTCATAGAGGAAGTGCTATCTAAGGGGCTTCTAAGCCCAGCCCTTGAATTCCGTTCCGTAGTTCAGTCCGGAACTCCAGATGTGTAAGTAGCGGCCAAGCGGCTCTGTCCTTTTCAAAGAGGTTATCCTTCTCTGTCCCCGCTTGTTAGTGTTATAGGATAGCTCCCCATTCAAGTAAGTCATTTTCCCGCTAGTTAGGAGAGAAGTAACCTTTGGATTCTTAAGTAGGAGGGCAGGGAGGAAAGCACGATAGGAGGCATGTACTCTTCAAGGGTGACCGGAAAGCGTGGAGGTTGTTCGAGTAGCTCGTCTGGCACTCCCTAGGACCCTCCGGCTTTTTATGTTTTATCTTCTTCCCTCTCTGGATTGGGTCTTCCCCTGTGGGACGGAGGAATCCAAGTGCCCGACAGGTTGATCTCTTACTAAAAGGTAGGCCATAGTTGCGCTAGGCTAAGCTGGGCTTCCTATCTAAAGTAGGAGTTGAGTGATCGCCCATGTGTTAATAAGGGCAGAGCTTCCTCGCTTTCCCTTTTTGGATGTCTAAAAGGTGGAAGTCACAAACGAATCCTCTGAATTAGCGGCTGATGAAGAGTTCCCTAGCTGGACGGTTTTGCACCGAGAATGAATGAATGAAATAGTTGAGTCTTAATAAGGATCGAACACCCGATTCCTATAACAAACGATTATATGAAAAGAGGTTGGTGACAAACTAATAGTAATCGCATTTTGGGGAATCTTTCTTCCGGTGAAGCGCCTTGGAATCTCGTTGACAAGCATGATAATGGGTACATTCGACCTCTTGTGAAATCGGTCGTTCAAGCTCTTTCCTACCCTTTTTTCATTTTGATTTCACTTACCGGGCCGGGCTGACCTCTTGAATGGCAACAAACGATTCTGCCATTCCTGGCTAAGTATGAAAAGATTAACTCTTTCTTAATGGAAGGAGAAGTTCCCCGTGCTTTCCGAATCCTGGGAGGTATGGCTGAGTGGTTTAAGGCATTGGTTTGCTAAATCGACATGCAAGAATCCTTTCTTTAAAGATTGGGTTGGTTAACCTTCCTTCCCTAGGGGTTTAGTTTGTTGAAGTCAATAAGGGCTAAGGTCTCCCGCTCCTATCGCCCGAGCAATAGACAATGAAGAAGTGGTTCTTCCCTTTTTCCTATGAGCTAGCGCTAGAGTCTTAGTAGGACGACTGCTCTTAGAGTATCGGCCTTTTGTTACAATAAATAGGATTTAGTCGGGGCACAGAAGAGTACGTATTTCTATATGCCCAATAATGGCTCTCTCCCCGAGGGGCCTCTCAATAGAAGTCAGAGCGGCTGCACAAATATGCATATGAAATAGAATTTAGTAAGAGAAAGGTCCGCCCACCTCTGATCCAAGCTTAGCTCCCAAGTCGGGATTTATTCCTAAACCTAAAGTGAGGACTTTGCCCCGTATAGGCAGATGGGTATAAAGTGGGTCACTCTGCCAAGATTCAATCTTTCCCCCGATCTTTCTTTTCTTTGAGTCAGTCCGCCCTAGGGTGCAGCTCTGTTCCCTACTTCTTGTATAAGAGAGTCGTGCTTCTCTTCCTCTTTATTCCACAGGTCTCTCGAGCCTGCAGGTTGCTGCTATCCCCCGAAGAGAATAGACGAAGAGGTTCTTCCCATTATGGAATGCAAGAGAAAAAGCGGAAATACCAGTTAAGAGAAGGGTCAGCTCCGCTTGGATGAGCTGACCTAAGAGGTGGTGCATTTCTGAGTCACTGAGGAACCAAGTCTATCCCCGAGTTGCCAACCCTGTTGTTTACTTGAATTGCCTCGTGGATGTCAACCCAGGTCTTGTTTTGTCCAATCGAGTGGGTATTGGTGTTGCCCCCTTAAGGTCTAAGTTAGTCTGCTTATTCTCATTATTAAATATTAAATGGAGCAGGTCAGAAGGCTGGGGAGCGTGAAAGCTACTTAGTAAAGGGATCACCCTTTGAAAGCAGCTCTAGAAGAAGGAAGACTTTTTTTTCCTCCTGCTTTAGTTTTTGTGTTAACGGTCTCTTTCTCTTAGGAGCGGCAAAAGCAATAAAGATCTTAATGGAAAACTACTAAAGATTATCCTCCCCTAAGATAAGGTAGGTTAAGGGGTAGGAACAACGTGCTGCTTGTAGCGTAGGCTAATCGATCCACTATCCTCCGCTACTGGGCGACTGCCCCTCCCTAAACTGGACCTGGGCTTCCCCCAAGCTGCACTACGTAGCCTTTTTTTTTTGTTTGGACAGAAAGTCAGTCGAGCACTCTCACGCCCACCCATTAATAAAGAATAAACCCCGAGCCGAGGTACGTACACTAGAAAAGAAAGAGGGACCTATGCGTGCGAGTCCACCAATTCTTGTGTAAGAGACTAGTCGGCTATTGTTCCTAAAGGAAAGAGTAGCGTGCCCTACTAATACTAATATAGTAAGAGAAGCGGGTGCTCTTCCCTCACTAGGGTTCTACTGACCGAGGGCGAGTAGCTTCCCGTCCTTGCTTGTCTCTTAGTTTGCTAAAGTCAAGGTTCTTTTGCTCTCCGTTTCGTCGAGTGTGATAAAGTGAGGAAAGCCGAGGAAAGAAGAAAAGCCTTCCCTCGATCGCGGTTCGCAGATCTTCCTCAAGGCAAGGGTAGCGTCTCATTATTCGCAATAATCGTTTTATGATTTTTGTAGAAGAATGCTCTCCTCTCCTCCTGAGTCAAGCGGAGGCAGCAAGACATAGGAAGTCCAGACAAGACAAGTCCTTTCCTTCTAGTGTGCTTACCTAAAGGAATCTTCTGCGCACCTTGCACTCTAATGTAGAGAAAGTAGTTTGTTCATGACAAGGAGACAGATTTGAAGATGAACCTTCACCCAAGATGTCAACCGAGTTCTTGCTTTTGGATTCAATCCTTGGTAAAGTGTTCGATCTCGTGGAGAGGTACGCCTCTAAAAGAAAAGAGAGTAGATATAGGCTCGAGAATAGGCTTGATGAACAAACAGCCGATACGGAATCTGAGCCAAAAAGCCAAGCCCTTGAACTTCACTCCTAGGCCATTCAACAAATCTGGCGCGAAAAGTAAATCCGATTTCGGTCAGATCTTCAGGAGCTTCCGAATTTTTAGGTTAGTTAGGCGCCTGGCCGAAGGTTGAAAGAATGATTCGGGGTCAGAGGAAGGGGGCAGCATTCAACCTTTCCTCTATCAAAGAAGACTAACCCTTTGATTTTATTCAATGGTGGTTTCTACAAGAGATTCAACGACAAGGGGGGCTATTAGTAGGATATGAAGCTTGAAATGGAAAGGTAAGGGTGAGAAAAAGAGGCCAAACGAGATACGCTCGAATGAGCTAGCCGACTACGAGATCAGTCCGGAATCTGAAACCCTTTGGTGTTACTGCAACCCTTTGGGGTTACTGCTGGAAACTCCTGAACATATAACTCTGCATGGTAAGAGGATATACAAGCTAAAGAAACATACGTCCTGGTCGGAAAGAAGGGAATTTAGTGCTGGTAGAGCTGCCCGGTATAAGTAGGAATCTCTCTCCAGGGCCATAGCAGCAACACCATGTAGTTACCAATTATGCTAAGCAACTTAACCGAGGAACTGGCCGAAGTCATCAACATATTAGTAACAGAACACTGATCAGCCGGGTTCTTGAAACTCCTCGTATTTAAGGAGCGACTTTCCCTCTTCTGCCTTCCGTCGCCTTAAGACAAGACTCAAAGCGGCGATCCAAGAAGTTCCCTTAATGATAGTGAACTAAGGTTTTGAAAATACTCGTCCAAAGCGTCAAGTAGGAATGATCGGTGAAATCCGCCTTCCTTGCCTTACCGACTTAAAGCAGTTAATAATATCTGTCTGCCTGCCTCAATGCTCGCTGACTTACTGGCCACGTTACTGAGTTCCTAGGAACGAGCAAGGAAGAATGCCGCTGCTGATAGATCCCGCCCAGATCAAGAGCGGGATCATTTAGAAACAAAAGAGTTAAAAGTGGTCGCTATTGCGGCCCTCGCTCTCAAGACTGTCGAAGATAGCATTGAGACTTTTCAATGAATACTTCGACTGATCTAGAAAAACAAGTTAGTTCCAGAGGCATCTTCCATTCATCTCGATTTGGGTTTTTCCGCACCATATTTTGATCTGCCTCTTCTTCGATCCGGAATTCCCAGCAAATCCTTGACTCCTCGAATACAATGGGATTTCACACCTGGCAAATCTTTCACTCTACCTCCTCTTATTAACACCATAGAATGTTCCTGCAAATTATGACCTTCGCCTGGAATGTGAGCAAATATATCATGTTGATTGCTCAAACGTACTTTGGCTATCTTACGTGGAGCTGAATTTGGTTTTTTCGGTGTTCTCGTTGAAACACGCGGGCATACTCCTTGCTTCTGGGGACATTGATCCGAAGCTCGAGTACGGTCCGTGCGCCGTTTTTCTTCTCTACCATGACGAATCAATTGATTTAATGTGGGCATCGCTCTTTCCTTTGTCCTTCCCCCCTATTTTTGCCCTATCACTAGTGATTACTCCCGATCCGAAGCACCCCTTTTCCATTCATAGAGAGATCCAATCGTCAAAATCAATAAA